GAAAGTGTACCTAAAAAAAAAGTAGTTTTTGTAATTGGAACATATTTTGTTAAACCTCCCATAAGAACCATATTCTGACTTTTCTCTGGTGAATATCCAACAATAGGTTCCATTGAATGAATAATGGATCCAGATCCCAAAAACAATAAAGCTTTAGAATAGGCATGAGTGATCAAATGGAATAAAGCAGCTCGATAAGAACCTATACCTAAAGCTAACATAATATAACCCAATTGAGACATTGTAGAATAAGCTAAACTTCTTTTAATGTCTCTTTGGGCAAGAGCCAAAGTAGCTCCTAAAAGCACTGTTATTATACCTACTAAACAAATGATATTCATTATGTAAGGTATAACTATGAAAAGAGGAAGAAGCCGAGCTACAAGAAAAATACCTGCTGCTACCATAGTAGCAGCGTGTATAAGAGCCGAAATAGGAGTGGGACCTTCCATGGCATCAGGTAACCATACGTGAAGGGGGAATTGTGCGGATTTAGCAATTGCACCGACAAATAATAAAAAGGTACATAAAGTAACAAAGAAAGAATTGACCTCATTTTTATGGATCAAGGTATTCACTATTTGGAATAAATGCCGAAATTCGAAACTACCAGTTATCCAATAAAATCCCAAGATTCCTAATAATAAACCAAAATCTCCTATACGATTAGTTACAAAAGCTTTTTGACAAGCACTTGCTGCAACGGGTCGTGTGAACCAAAAACCTATCAAGAAATACGAACACATTCCCACGAGTTCCCAAAAAATATAAATTTGTATCAAATTGGAACTAGTAACTAATCCCAACATTGAAGCATTAAAAAAACTCATATGAGCAAAAAATCTTAAATATCCTTGGTCGTGAGACATATAATTGTCACTATAAATAAAAACCAAGATTCCAACAGTAGTAATTAGTATTGACATAATAGAAGTAAGTGGATCGATCAAGTATCCGAACTCTAATAAAAAATCATTATTGATGATCCAAGACCATAGACATTGATAGGTCAAACTTCCGTTTATTTGCTGAATAGACAAATTGGCCGAAAAACACATAGCTAGACTTAGCAGTAAAACACTTGGGAAAGCCCACATACGACGAATATTTTTTGTTGCTGTCGGAATAAGTAGAAGTCCAAATCCTATTGACATAGTAACTGGGAGCGGAAAAAGGGGTATTATCCATGCATATTTATGTGTATATTCCATAATAAAACAAATTTTTATTTTTTTTCTTATAATTGTTTCCAATTCACCAATTAAAATCTCTTTTGAAAAAAAAAACATACAAAACAATAATAAAACTAAAATAAAAAAAAAAAAAAAGATATGAAAAAGATTAAATATTGGAATTCTGATTTGTTGTTTTATCAAATTTTTTAAATAAGAGTTGAAATGAGCTGGTCAAATAATATGATCAAAGAATTAGTTAAGTTTTTTGTTTAGTTATTAACTAACTTTCAACTCTAGAAAAAAAAAAAGATTTTTCTGAAACAATATGAAACCATATTCTATTTTGAATAATTTTATTTTACCTTTACATTACATTATATTTATGTACAATTCTATTTTTGATAAATATTGTATATTCTTCTATTTTTAATATTTTTAAATTTTTTATTTATTTTTTTTTTCAATTATTTAGAGACCTAACACCTTAGTATAAAACATAATGAAATATTCAGATTCTTTGTTGTATATCATAATTGTACTTTTATATTTTGAAAAGCACAATTATGAAGAAATAAAAAATCATCTCACGAATTCAATATAAATCAATATAAATTTTAATAAATAGAAAGACTATAAAAAAATAAAATACACAATACTGAGTACTTTAAATCCAGTAAACAGAAAGATTATTATTTTTAATATTACCTGGCTTTAACTAATTTAACTAATATGGACTAATATGGAAAAGTTAAATACAAATAAAAAACATTATGAAATTTTCATTATTTGTCTTCCAATTAAAAAAATAGAAAATTATAAGTTCTTTGATACATGTTAATTAAGATTTTTCCAAGACTTTTTTTTGTGCGACAAAAAAACTTTTTGACTGTCCGGTGGAAACAGATTTAGCTAAAGAAAAAGCTTTTACTGCCGCTAAAGAGCCTTTTTTTTTCCAAATATTTTTACGAATATGCTTTTTTGATATAGAAGTACGTTTTTTTGGAACTGCCATTAAAAAATAGGTGACTCATTTTTATCGTTGTATGTGAAAGACATATAAAAAAAAATTATTCTTTATTATTCATTATCTATACTTATTTCAGAAATTTATCTCAATAATATAAGAGCATATTTTTATTTAAGAATATACAAGAAACAATAAAAAAAAGAATAAAAGAAAAATAAATTAAATAGTAAAAGAAATAAAAAAATATTCTAAAACAATTATATTTTATTTTATTTAAATAAACAAATAAATTTTTATTTTTTTTATTATATATATATTTTTTTATATTTGGATAATGTAATATTCATATTTTATATTAATAATATAAATATAAAATATAAAGTGAATGAGGTTCTAAGTTAGAGTATAAATAAATTAAACTAAAAAAAATTATAAATTTTATACCTTGACTGATGACTGAGAACAAAACTCTGGATTAACAAAAGCTAGGTTTCTAGTATATAAAAATTGATTTTAAAAACTGAACTTATGAAGATACTTAATAAGTATTATTGATATTGAACATTTCCATATAAATGTAAATGCATCTTTTTTTACTGTTTCCAACTCTATTGAATCTCGACAATTCAACATGAATTTACTATTATTATTTCAGGTAAGCCGCCATGGTGAAATTGGTAGACACGCTGCTCTTAGGAAGCAGTGCTAGAGCATCTCGGTTCGAGTCCGAGTGGCGGCATATATAATAATAAATAAATAATATAGACACAATAGATCTAATATAATATTTTAATCCCCGATTTCAATTCTTTAATAGGGACCCTTTTTATGTTGATGATATTTGTAACCTTAGAACATATATTAACTCATATTTCCTTTTCAATCATCTCAATTGTGATTATTATTCATTTGATTAACTTATTAGTCTACGAAATTGAAGGATTACGCCATTCGTCAGAAAAAGGGATGATAGCTACTTTTTTATCTATAACGGGGTTTTTAGTTATTCATTGGATTTCTTCGGGACATTTTCCTTTAAGTAATTTATACGAATCATTAATCTTCCTTTCTTGGAGTTTCTTTATTATTCATAGGATTTCATATCTCGGGAATCATAAAAATAATTTAAGTGCAATAACTGCACCAAGTGCTATTTTTACCCAAGGTTTCGCCACGTCAGGTCTTTCAACTGAAATACATCAACCCGCAATATTAGTACCTGCTCTACAATCTCAGTGGTTAATGATGCATGTTAGTATGATGCTATTGAGCTATGCAGCTCTTTTATGTGGATCGTTATTATCAGTTGCTCTTATAGTGATTACATTTCGAAAAAACATCTATTTTTTTTTTAAAAACAAGAATTTTTTCAGTTTAAGGAAGTCACTTTTCTTTGGTTTCTTTGGTGAGATGGAATATTTAAACGAAAAGGGGAGTGTCTTTAAAAAGACTTCTTTTATCTCATTGAAAAATTTTTACAAATATCAATTAATTCAGCGTTTAGACTATTGGAGTTATCGTATCATTAGTTTAGGGTTTACTTTTTTAACCATAGGCATTCTTTCTGGAGCAGTATGGGCTAATGAAGCATGGGGTTCTTATTGGAATTGGGACCCTAAGGAAACTTGGGCATTTATTACTTGGACCATATTTGCAATTTATTTACATACTAGAACAAATCCAAAATTTAAAGACCAAGGCACAAATTCGGCATTTATGGCTTCTATAGGATTTATCCTAATTTGGATATGCTATTTTGGGATCAATCTATTAGGAATCGGGTTCCATAGTTATGGTTCATTCCAATTAATATCTAATTAAAGAAAAGAAACTATATTACGAATACATAAAAACATTGTCTGATACATAATGAAAATTTATGGGAGTTTTTGAAAACCGTTTGAATGGGGGAATTATTCAAATGGTTCTCAAAAACTCTAGATGTATCTCATTATAATTCTAATTCACTCTTCTTTTTTTTTCATTCTACAACGAAGAATTGTGAAAATATGAAAGTCAAAGAATTATAAGACTTTATTTCCAATAAATTAAAATTTTACATATTAAAAATATATAAAATTAATATCTATAAAAATAATTAGATAGTATAACTTGTACCTTGTCAACCGATAATGGGAGAACGAAATCAGGATAAATACCAATTCCTATTACAGGTAGAAACATACAGATCGAAACAAATAGTTCTCGTGGTCCAGAATCAAAAAAATTATAGTTTGGAACATTGAAGAGTTTGTATCCATAGAAAATCTGACGTAACATAGATAATAAAAAAATAGGAGTTAATATCATTCCAATTGCCATTACAAAAGTAATTAACATTTTTGGCATTAAAAGATATTTTGGGCTGGTAATTATTCCAAAAAAGACTAATAATTCTGCAATAAAACCACTCATTCCGGGCAATGCAAGAGAAGCCATCGAGAAACTACTAAACATGGTAAATATTTTTGGCATTGGGATAGATATTCCCCCCATCTCTTCGAGATAAACAAGATTTATTCTATCCCAACAGGTTCCTACTAAGAAAAAAAGTGAAGCACCAATCAATCCATGAGAGAGCATTTGTAAAATGGCTCCATTGAGTCCCATGCTAGTTATAGAACCAATTCCTATAATTATGAAACCCATATGAGAGACGGAAGAATAGGCAATACGTTTTTTTAAATTGCGTTGACCGAGAGAGGTTGAAGCTGCATAAAGGATTTGTATTATTCCTACTATCACTAACCAGGGAGACAATCTAGAATGAGCGTGAGCTAATAATTCCATATTGATCCGAATCAATCCATATGCTCCCATCTTTAATAAGATTCCAGCTAAAAGCATACATGTACTGTAATGTGCTTCCCCGTGGGTATCTGGTAACCATGTATGTAGGGGTATCATCGGCGATTTGACAGCATAAGCGATAAGAAAACCAAAATAGAATATTATTTCCAATGCTGTAGGATATGATTGATTAGTTAATTTTTCTAAATCTAATGTTGGTTCATTGGAACCATATAAACCCATACCTAGAACTCCTATTAAGAGAAAAATGGAACCTCCTGCAGTGCACAAAATAAACTTTGTAGCCGAGTACAGGCGTTTTTTTCCTCCCCACATGGATAAGAGTAAGTAAACAGGAATTAATTCTAATTCCCACATGATGAAAAAAAGCAAAAGGTCTCGAGAAGAAAATAATCCTATTTGGCCACTATACATTGCCAACATTAATAAATAGAAAAATTTCGGATTTCGAGTGACTGGCCAAGCTGCTAAAGTAGCTAAAGTAGTTATAAATCCTGTCAGCAAAATGGGTCCTATGGAAAGTCCATCGATTCCCAATCTCCAGTGAAAATCAAAAAGATTGATCCATTTAAAATCCTCCTTCAATTGGGTTAATGGATCGTCCAATTGAAAATGATAACAAAAGACATAGGTCATTAGAAGGAGCTCTAGGATACATATACATAGAGTATACCACCTATACACCTTATTTCCCCTATGGGGTAAAAAGACAATTGAAGAACCTGCAAATATGGGCAAAACAATAAGTATTGTTAACCAAGGAAAATAACTCGTGGTAAAGACAAGATAAATTTTTACCAGAAAACCCCGTGCTCGGGAGAAGAATAAGATATTTTCTTTTCTCGAGTACGGGCCTCTGTCGGTAAAGAGGAATCAAATGATTCAAGCGGAATTTTTTGTCACATATTAATAAGAAAGACCCATGCTGCGAGTTGTTTCATGCCATAAATAAACACGAACACTCAAAAAATCCGTTGGACAAGCGGATTCACATCTCTTACAACCTACACAATCCTCGGTTCTTGGCGCAGAAGCAATTTGCTTAGCTTTACATCCATCCCAAGGTATCATTTCCAATACATCCGTGGGACAAGCTCGAACACATTGGGTACACCCTATGCATGTATCATAAATTTTTACTGAATGTGACATTGGGTCTATAAATTTAAGTTTTGAACACAAAATATTTCAATCTGGTATAATGATATAAATCATTATATTTTCTACCAGATGAATCAATGATTTATCAAAATTTGAATAATCAATATATTTTAAAATATGTTTATGAGAAAAGGCCAAGATACTTTGATTTATTTTTAAATAACAATAAAATATGACATATGAATTCAATTCATGTTCATTTTATGAAATTTTTAGATTAATATAAAGATCTTAATTCTTATTTCTTTAGATTCTGTCTATTTTAACATAGAAGAATTATGACTAATTATTCAGCAAATTCGATTGATTGATACGAATTGATTTTCTGTTACGATGGATCGACGAAATAATAGCTAGCCCAATAGCTGCTTCAGCAGCCGCAATGGCTATAATAAAGATTGAGAAAATTTCTCCTTTTAATTGACGACTATCAAACATATCAGAAAATGCGACGAGATTCATATTCACCGAATTCAGTATAAGCTCAAGACACATAAGTGCTCTAACCATGCTTCGACTTGTGATCAGTCCATAGATACCGATAGAAAATAAAGAAACACTCAGAAAAAGTACATGTTCTAACATCATTGACAAATTCCTCATCAATCTTGATTCATTTCAATATGAACAAAAATTCAACCAATTAAGTTGAATAGAATAGAAGAATTACAGGATAAAAGAGCATATTCACGGTAGATTTAAATAAAAGATATTAAATTTGAATTCTTTTTCATTCTTTGAATTCTCAAAATAGAAGTTCTTATTTCTTATTATATTATTGACGAGCCATAGTAATTGCGCCTATCAAGGAAACTAAAAGAATTATAGAAATGAGTTCAAAAGGAAGATAAAAATCTGTGGATAAATGAATCCCAATTTGTTGAACGTTACTTATTAAGTCCTGTTCTATAATCTGATTTGATTTTGTAGTACGAAAAATTCCATACCATGAGGTATCTGAGATAATAGTCATTAATGAAAAAAAAATACTTATACAAATCTGTGAAGTGATCCTATCTCCAATGGTCCACAAATAGGAATCATTAGAATATTCTGAACCGTTCATGAACATAACAGCAAATATGATTAATATATTAATGGCTCCCACATAAATAAGGAACTGTGCGGCAGCTACAAAATAGGAATTCAATGAAATATAGAATAAGGATATACAAATAAGAACCAATCCCAACGAAAATGCAGAATCAATGGGATTCATAAGTAATACTACTCCTAGACCTCCTAATATAAGAACTGATCCCAAAAAGACTACAAGAATATCATGTATTAGTCCAGGTAAATCCATTATGAAAGAAAAGAAAAATAAATAAGTAAAAATATTTCATGACCTTACTAAGGGGGCCAGGAAAGGGACTATTTTCTTATATGATACCTTCCTAATTGAATAAAAAAAATCATATAGATAAAATAAAGTTATTTGGCTAATCTTACTTGATTCCAAACCAAATCTTAGTAATAGGTAATCTTTCTTTAACCAAGGGGTTTTTATTTTTTCATTTTAGTTGTTGAATCCATAACTGTTTGAATTGTGTAATCTACAATTATTGACATTGGTAACCGACCCAAAGAAATTTGATTATAATTCAATTCGTGACGATCATAAGTAGAAAGTTCATATTCTTCGGTCATCGATAAACAATTTGTTGGACAATACTCGACGCAGTTACCGCAAAATATACAGACTCCAAAATCAATACTATAATGAAGCAATTGTTTTTTATTAATATCTTTTTCAAATTTCCAATCAACAATAGGAAGGTCTATGGGACATACGCGAACACATACTTCACAGGCAATACATTTATCGAATTCAAAGTGAATTCGACCGCGAAAACGCTCTGATGTGATTGATTTTTCATAAGGATATTTAATAGTAACAGGTAAACGATTTGTATGGGATAAGGTAATTATGAAACTTTGTCCAATGTACCTTGCAGCTCGTATTGTTTGTTTGCCATAATTCATGAACCCAGTAATCATAGGGAACATATTATAGATATCCATGAATAAAATTTATTTTTCTTTCTCTTAATTGAGATAAGTTATGAATATCGAATATCATTATTGTTTTATCTTCATTTCTTAGTTTTTTGAGAGTTTTATAGTGAAACAAGTTGAGAAGAAGTTGTCAATAATAGATTACCTAGAGAAATAGGTAAAAGAAATTTCCATCCAAGATTTAATAACTGATCCATTCTCATCCTAGGTAAAGTCCATCTTGTTGTGATAGGAATGAACAGAAACAAATAAGCTTTAGCTAATGTAATAAATATACCGATTGCTATTACAAAGACTCTAAACATTTTATTTATTCCAAAAAGTTCAGTAATAGATATGTATGGAATGTAAAAATTCCACCCACCTAAGTAAAGAATTGTTACAAATAATGAAGAAACTAATAGATTTAGGTAAGAAGCAAGATAAAAGAACCCATATTTTATACCTGAATATTCGGTTTGATAACCTGCTACTAATTCCTCCTCCGCTTCTGGTAAATCAAAGGGTAATCTTTCACATTCTGCTAGAGAAGACATTATAAAAACTATAAACCCTATGGGCTGACGCCACAGATTCCATCCCCCAAAACCATATTTGGACTGTGCCTCAATTATATCAACTGTACTTGAACTATTAGATAATTATAGTCGATTATAACATCACTGCTCCAATCGCTATTCCAAAACCGTACATGAAACCTAAGCTTCATACGGCTCCTCTATGGCCACAAATAAATGTGAGGTAAGGACTAATTGCTTTCCTTGGATTCTATAGAATTTCAAAGAATGTAAAGATACTTTGGTGGGTTGAAGAGTCCACAATTTGATCAATGACCAATAAAATTCTGTCTGCTAGAATAAGAAAAAGCACTTCCGAATTGATCTCATCCTTTATAATGATATAATCAGAATTTCTAAAATTTCTCTTTATTCAGCAATAACTTAATCCTTCAATTAAATGCTCGTCATAAATATAAATAATTGGGCATTAGTTAATGAATCATTATTATTAACTTTTTCTTCTATTATTGTATTGCATTCTATTTGTCTTGTTCCTGTTCTTCTTTCTGAAAACTCAAAACTAAAATCAAAGAAAATAAAGGATTAATTCGTTCTTGATAGTTATTTCTTTAATCAGTGAATAGTAGCATACTCTAGATCGGAATCGTGGGGAAGTACTGCTTGATTATTTCTACCAACTTCAAGCCCTTATTATGATTCATTTTATGCAAAGTTTTATGCAAAAACTCCCTTATTTTATTACCTTACATTATTTCCATTACTTATCCTTTGCGTACTTTGGTGTTCCTAACTGCCCACTTCTTTTTGATTGATCCCCAGTATATTAATAAATACTTTACTGTTGATCTTTTGCATCCGCTTCAAGATATGACGATTAATCAAAAAATTTAAATCTTGGGATCAACAACTTATGTTTATTTCAATTTCCTTCTTATACTCTAGGGAATGAGATTCTTTTTTACTGCAAATTGGGTAGCAGTTTTGTTTTACTCATATAACTATCTGGTTTAACTCATCGAACTTAAATGTTGAATAAAAAAAAGAAAGATATTTGTTCAAGACTTTCAATTTCTTTCTTTTTCATATTTACAGATTTCATTATATTTCTATTTTATTTAAATTGAAATTCATTTTTTATCTATTTTATAGAAAATAGATAAAAAGGTTCATGTTCCAACGAATCACACGTAGAGATATTGCTAATACACATATAGTTAATGGTATTTCATAACTAATTGATTGAGCTGCAGCTCGTAGACCGCCTGAAAAGGAATACTTATTATTTGATCCATATCCTGACATAAGAAGACCAATGGGTACAATACTTGAAATGGCAATCCATAAAAAAACACCTATACTGAGATCAGCTAAAACAAGGTCATATCCAAAAGGAATTACTAAATAACTTAGTAGAATTGATATAATCGCTATAGAAGGCCCCACCCTAAACAAACGAATATTTCCTCTAGATGGAAGAATATCCTCCTTCAGAAGTAGTTTGGTTCCATCCGCTAAAGCTTGAAGAATCCCTAATGGGCCGGTATATTCAGGTCCAATACGTTGTTGTATTGCTGCGGATATTTTTCTTTCTAACCACACAATGACTAATACCCCCATTGTGATTCCTAAGACAAGGGTTAAAATGGGCACAAAAATCCATACGAGTCCATAGACTTCTTTTAAGGATTCTAATTTATAAAAAGAATTAATAGTTTGTACTTCTGTCGTATCAATTATCATTTCAACGATCAACTTCTCCCATAATGATATCTATACTACCTAGTATCGTCATGATATCAGCCAATTTCATTCTTTTAACTAGCTGAGGAAGAATTTGCAAATTGATGAAACCAGGTGGACGAATTTTCCATCTCCAGGGGAAAACACTGCTATCTCCTATTAAATAAATTCCTAATTCTCCTTTTGGAGACTCTACCCTTACATAAAGTTCTTGTTTTAACAATTCAAAATTGGGTGAAAGTTTTTTAGTAAGAAATCTATATTCAAAGTTATTCCATTCGGAATTCTTTGTCGTATGAAATCGTCGTGTTTCTAAATTTTCATAAGGTCCTCCAGGAATTCCTTCTAAAGCCTGTTGAATTATTTTTATGGATTCTTCCATTTCACCGATTCGTACTAAATAACGAGCTAATGTATCACCCTCTTTTTGCCATTTGACTTCCCAATCAAATTTATTGTAACACTCATAACGATCAACTTTACGAAGATCCCATTGGATTCCAGAAGCTCGTAACATTGGTCCTGATAAACCCCAATTTATTGTCTCCTCCCCACTAATAATACCCACTCCTTCAACTCGTTCCAAAAAAATGGGATTTCGCGTAATAAGTTTTTGATACTCAACAACTTCTGTTAAAAAATAATCACAGAAATCAAAACATTTATCTATCCATCCATAAGGTAAATCCGCAGCTACTCCTCCGATGCGGAAATAATTATGCATCATCCGCATGCCTGTGGCGGCTTCGAATAGATCATATATAAACTCTCTCTCTCTGAAAATATAGAAAAAGGGAGTCTGTGCACCTATATCGGCCATAAAAGGGCCAAGCCATAACAAATGGGAGGCTATACGACTTAGCTCTAGCATAATCACTCTGATATAACTGGCTCTTTTAGGTACTTGAACACTTTCCAATTGTTCTGGTGCATTTACTGTTATTGCTTCTGTGAACATAGTAGCTAAATAATCCCAACGTGTTACATAAGGCAAATATTGTATAATTGTTCGGTTTTCCGCTATTTTTTCCATCCCTCTGTGTAAATAGCCTAATATAGGTTCACAGTCAATAACATCTTCACCATCCAGAGTAACGATCAGCCTAAGAACACCATGCATTGATGGGTGGTGAGGGCCCATATTGACTATTATGAAATTTTTTCTTGTAGCCGGTACATTCATATTTTTTTCCTTAATTCTTTATTTCATGAATTTATTAAAATGAAAAATATAATGCTAATAACTGAACTAAGAAAAAAGAATTAAAAAACAAAAAATAACAATGATAAAAATAAGAAACTAAAAGAAAAAATTCAAATTAAATTAACGATTTTTTGGTTCCCGAATATCTAATTTATCCATTAATTTCTTATAACGCACTTTATGTTTCTTTGAAAAATAAGTTAATAATCTTTGACGTTTTCCCAGAATTATTCGTAGACCTCTTTGCGATAAAAAATCCCTTTTGTGCAATTCTAAATGTAAAGTAAGTTTCTGTATCTTGCTGGTGAAATTGAATACTTGAAATTCAACAGACCCGCTATTTTTTTCTTTTTCTTCTTGTGTAATAACCGAGATTAATGAATTTTTGACCATAAATTAATATTTTTATCTGTCTTTTCTATTAATTTTACCGATCAGGAAAAATAATAGTATTTATTATGTTAGTTATTTTTATCTAGTATACATCAAAATTTGATTTATTTTATTCATATACTCATTTGTTTTTTGTTTATGTAATTAGTTTTTATTTTATATATTTGTATATTTGATCCAAATTCAATTTTAAATTGAATTTGGATCTTATATATATGTATTTACGAAAGAGAACAATTTCCATTCTTTTTACTTAAAGGGATTACGATCCTCCTAGTGAAATTTGATATACTATAAAAGCAAAAATCAGCATTATATATTCTAATTTTATAGAATGTATATATTGAGGCTTTTATCTACCGAATATATTACACAATATTGATTACACAATATTGAGTAAATCCACTATAAAATCTTTCATTTTCATTGGAATTTAATTTATTCTGAATTGTGAATACATATGTATTCTTGACATACTGAAACGACTGCTGTTATTGGTATCAAACCAATAGCGATTCATACAAGCTAAATCTTCTAATCGATAATTGGGCCAAAGAAACAATTTTAATTTCATCAAATTTTTTTCATCTGTATTAATATGCTTGTCCTTATTCAAAACTTTACCATAGTTTCTTATTTTGTTTTTATTGCAAAATCTTGGATTTTTATCCACAACATTCCAATTTTCGGAATTGAAACAAATTCGAATTCGAAACTCTCTCCTACGTACGGGAGATAAAATATTTTCAGGAACAAGGAAATCATAATTATTTTTGTCTCCGATAAAAAATATGTTGCTGTGCCGTACAATGGATTTTTCGAACTCCCTTTTTTCAATATATCTTTTTTTTGTGTATTTATTATTCGTTTGGTGTTTCGTCTTATCGACCAACGAAATATCTATAGTTTGATATATAATAGATTTTCCGTCCCTTCTTATAGATAGACAAATTGGTTCAATAATAAATACTCCCCTTCTTATTAAATTTTTAAGAACTGAGTCATTTTTAATAAATATTTCTTCTAGATTTATTTCATCTTTTTGAACCGAGGATATAGCAGCTTCCTTTAGATCTTTTACTCCAAGTAGGATACAAAGTGTCCTTATATTTTTCACTATTTTTTCACTCGAGAGATTAGTCCTTTTTAATTGAAAAAGTAAAGAGTTTTTTAAAATGGAATCTAGTTCCATTTCCTTATTGGTCTTATTAAGATCTTTTTTTTTTTTATATAATATATGAAGATTTTTCTTTGGATTTATCTTTGGATTTATGTTGATGTTTTGACTTTTTTCATTTGTATAAAAATTTAAAAAGAGTGATTTTATTGGGATAATCCAAGGTTCAATCTTATATACATCAAAAAGTAGCCCAAGTTCTGGAAAGAACCAAGGTTCTAGATTGGCATGATTTGATGCGATATCATAGAACCTTTTTTTATTCATTCCCATGCAATCAAAAAAGAGACATTTTTGATTGTATGGTTTGATCTCTTGATGAATCATATTACTTTTATTAATATTAAAATTCTTAATTTCAGTCTTAACCTTTTTATCAATCTTTCTGCGAATATCTGCATTGGTCCATATCTCAAGATTTTTTCTAAAAAAAATATTGAGAATTCTACAATCAAAATATTTTCTATCCAAATCGGTATTCCTATCAATAAGATATTCTTTTTCTATATTTTCTAGATAATCATTACTAGGTATACCTACCAATACATAAAATGATTCAGGTTTTACTGTAGTAAAATGATATGGAATTTCTTGGGTCCCTTTTCTTTCTAATGTTGATTCATAAATGTATGAATTAAGGGGGTTTATGTATTTATATGAAAAAAGATCATATCTGTAATGTTTTTTCCATTTGTCTTCTTTTTGACTCATAAATGAATTTGCTGCATAGTCATTTTTTTTCATAAAATTAAGTTTTTTATAGAAATCCAATTCAATCGATTCATCTTTTTTAATAATATGATGTTTATTTATTTTATTTCGCCATTCTTTAGGTACTAATCGAGACCCTTTTTTTTGAGATAAATCATATTGATAATGACTTTTTAACCAGTTTTTCCATTCGTTCATTACATATGTATGAATTTTTTTATGTCTTGATTTGGGATGAAATATTCCGTGTATCATACAAAAGTCTTTTAATTTATCCTTAAAAAAGGGATAATTCCCTTGATATTGAAGTATAGGTCTCAAGTGATACTTATTAAATAATTGGTTAAGTAATTGGGTTTGTGATAATTTATAAAATACATATGCTTGGGACAGGGAAGATAAGTTCAAAAAAATATTATAATTTTTATTCCTTTTTTCAGTATTATAAGTATTTGAAAAAAAAAAATTTATAGTCAAAATCAAATTCATTTTATTTTGATTTGTTTCATCAATTTCTTCTTTTTTTTGATCTATTTTATTGTTGTAAATGGATTTATTAAAGATATTTTTTGTTGATTCAAAGAAAAGTTCTGCATTGATCTTAGAAAAGGTAATGGAACATAGCAAAATATCTATGTATATTTTTTCAATGAATGATTTGATAAAGTAGTGTGATTTACGCATTAATCGAATATTTTGCCTTTTAAAAATTTTCCAAAGATGTTTATGTGATTCCAATATTTTATTATCAGAAATTCTAATTATCTCTTTTTTTTTCTTTTCTTTTGCGGCTTGTTCAATTTGATTTTTTATTTTGATTGTCTTATCAGAAATATCTTTCATTTTTCTTTCTATTAGTGAATAATTTAACCAATTCATCGGTCGAATTATAACGGACGATTCACGAATAATCTTATTATTTATTTTTAAATCTTTCTCGTTTTCGTTCGGTTCATATATTTTTTCTTTCTTAAATTCAAATAATAAAGTTGGATTTACTTTATCCAGTTTTTTTATTATTAATTTTAGAACTCGAATTATTTTGAGAACCCATTTTGTTTTTTCTTTTATAATTCTTTTTTTATTTAAAAATTTTATAATTTTTATAAATTTATTTTTCATCTTTCTATTTATTTTTTTGAGTTCTTTATAAATGGGTTTAAATTTTAAAAAAAAAGGTCGTTTTCGGGTAGAACCGAAGTGAAGTTTTGTTTCCGTTCCCCAAAGTGTTAAAAAACAAAAATTTTGTTTTTGATTTTTTTTTTTCATTTTATCTCTATGGTGAGATCGTACCTTAGATTTTTGCCAAGGTTTTAGACGGAAAGGATTTACAATCTTTATCTGAATACCGTCCGTTAACCAATCTTTGGGAAATTCTGTTTCTGATAATTGAACACCATTATAGGTGCATTTAATATATTTTTCTTTATTCCATTTCTTAAAATCCTTGTGCCATTCCGGGACTTGGAATAATAAAATACGGAAAATATTTTTAGCTATGATTAATAAAGGCAATATCATGTATTTTCTAATAAAAGATTGGATGATTAACGTAAAACTTCTTATTATTTGAGTATATATAAGGTTATCCAAAATTTCTGATCTTTCTAACTCTTCATTTTGATCTTCTCTTTCTTCTTTCTTGTTTTTTTTTTTTGTATCTTCATTTTCAAAACTTTCAGTTTTAATTTCTGATTCTTTTTTTATCCCCATCCAATTTCTAAAAATTAGATTCTTCATTTCGTTGATATCAAAAAATAAGAAAAAATATGTTTTGTCTAGCCGATCCAAAAATAGTGGGGAATTTAAATTTGCTTGTAAAAGGTTATAAATAACTGTTTTACGTCTTTGAGCGCGCATCGATCCTTTGATTAAATTGCGACGAAAATCAAATTGTTGGGAGTAACGTACCAAAGTTATCTCTTCTGTTTCATCACTATTTGGATCAGCATCTTCATAAATTATGGCATGTTTGGCTCTTCTTGAATGAATCCCATTATCTTCTTCTGAAAATCCTTCTTCCTCTTCTTCAAAATCCTCGGTTAATTCGTATGACCATTGGGAAACCTTTTTAGTTACTTCTTCTATTCTAATTCCAATAGATTTATTTTTCATTATTTTTTGATCTTTTGTATGTGTTGTAATTACATCAAATACAAATTGTAAAGATTTTTCTTTATTTTCTGAATAAATTTCTTTTTCTTCTGTAGAGTTCAAAAAATATTTACGATAGAGTTCTAAGGAATTATTAAGAAGTAGATCATGAATCTTATTCATCAAAAAGATTTCTTCTAAATTTTCTGTATCTGTATAAGGATTCATAATTGTACTTGAATCTAATTTTTTTATCATTCCTCGATATGGTCCGTTGAAAAAAGGATCATATGCTTTCGGCAAACATTTTTTTTTTTTTTTTTTATCGCATATTAGGGTTCTTTTTTCAAGCATATCCAGACTAGGAAATCCCCCATTTTTTTCTAAAATTTGGATTCGGCTTCTCAATTCATTGTTCAAATTGCACTTTTTTTTTTCATTGGTATTAATCCAAGAATTAGAAATAGAAAGATCTTTGTCATCGATATAAAAAGAAATTCTTCTTTCTAGCATTTCCGAAAAAGTCGATAAACTGGGTGGATATGTAAAAGATATTTTTTGTTTCCCATCACTTTTACATGTAAAAAAAAAAAATTGTGACATTTCATTGCGTAAAGCATTTTCTAATTCATCATTTTTTATATATCGTAATGGACGATTCCATCGTTTAAAATCGAAAAAAAAAGTAAGAAAAGTCTTTTCAACTTTTTCAACCCACAACTTTTTATTAATATTCATTTCTTTCAGTCTTCCCAATTTCCAATTATCTTGATAATTATCTTGATGGGTCTCCAGATCAGAATCTTCGTAAACCGGGCTATCTTGATAGCGTGCCTCTTTAAAGTTCAATTCATCTTTGTCCAGATCCTCCTCTTCTTCCGAACAAAGGGAAGGGTTTTCTTCGTTGGATCCTTCTTGTTCCTGTTTAGTCTCCTTCGTTTCGTAAGTTGTTTCTACATCGCTTTCTTCCTTTCTTTCTCCCCCTTCTTCCGTTTCTTCCGTTTCTTCCGTTTCTGAGGTTTCTTTCAGTTTCTTAGTGACAATAGGCGACGGCATTCTGCCTAAATAGTAGACACAGGTAATAAATAAGAGAATACTAAAGATTCGAGCCATATAATTTTTCAATTCTGACACAAGATACTTATTATATTTAGATCGAATAGAATGATTTTGCCGTATCCAGAATAATACCAATCCAACCCATTTCATGAAGAAAATATGACCAATTAACCAACCAACAAAACTACTTGTGAAAAATAAAATATTGTTGTTGCATCGAAACATATAAATGTTGACTAATCTGGCTAACGTGGAGCTTGGTAAAATGAAATGGTTGAATAATTGAAAAATTAGATTATTCAGGAATACACATTGAATGCTGAGATTACGCATTGAATTTCTGGTAGTAGATCCATAATCAAAAAAGTTTTTGTGATTGTTCCAGAAGAAATGAAACAAAAGATACGGTAGAACTAGGACAGTTATTGTATGAGGTCTACCCAATGCTAGATGTAGAGGCGCATAATA